CACCCACATTTGGATTACTTGTTAATGGCTGATCAAGTTTGATAGATTCACCTTCTGAAACAAGAAGTTCTGGTCCTGGAGGTATAATATCAATCACTTCACGCCCATCCAATGCATCCACTATAGTTATTTCGTATCCCCCTTTTTCTTTTCGTATGATTTTTTTTACCATACCTGCTGCTGTAGCATTATACACATTATTATTACTCTTGCTCCCGTCAAGATAAATCTGACCCCTTCCCCTGTTCCCGCCTACGTATATAGGATATTTTAAGAAATGAACATCTCTCTTAGTAGTGGGATCCGGGGAAAGAATAGGAAAGGTGATTTCATTATATTTCTGACCAGGAACAGGGCCTACCACAAGAATATTTTTTTTTGTAGGGCGATAGTTTTGAAAAGACAGATTGCCTATCTTCTCTTTAATCTCAGGCGAAATACGATCGGGGGGTGCCAATTCAAAACCTTCCGGTAAAATAAGAACAGCCCCCACATTCAAAGCTCCCTTTTTACCATTAGCAAGAACTTGTTTCACTTGCATATCATAAGGAATTCGAACAACTGCTTCAAATACAGTATCAGGAAGTACCGCTTGTGGAACCTCAATATCCACGGGCTTATTAGCTAAATGGCAATTGGCACAGACAATACGACCGGTTGCTTCTCGGGGATTTTCATAACCCTGCTGTGCAAAAATTGGATATGCATTTGAAATGGGTGCTCGAATTATTATATATATCATGATCGATATGGAAATGGATCGAGTAATCCTTTCCTTTATACAAGAAAAAGCATTTCTATTTTGCATGGTCTAATCATTGATCCTGAAAATTTCTACAATAAGATTAGGTAGGTCACTCGCATAGTTCCCTATCCAAGGTGGGGAACCCCCTTTTTAATTTAAGGGGGTTAAAAAGAAGGGAAAAAGAAAAGTTATTTTCTTTTTAGCTAAAAAACTTTAAATTAAAATTGGATAAGTGAATCATTTTTTCAGTCAATCATTCATTGAATGATAAATCACTACAAGTGATGGAGATACGCGATTTAAATAACGGAAAATAAAATATTTTAAAATTGTATCTAAAATGACTGGAAAAGTGGAAACAAGACCAGATATAATTTGATCATTTTGAGCAAATCCAAAATCTTTATAGACAAAACCAATCACTAATTCCCAACCATGGGTTGAATGAAATCCTATACATAAATCAGTTAATAGAAGAATAGAAAAAGCTTTTATTGTGTCACTTAAATTATATATAAATTCTCGAACCAAAGAGTTAATAAGAACAAGTTCTTGATTACCAAGAATAGAATAACCGCTTAGAATAAAGAAACAAATTATATTTGTCGAGAAGTGCAAAATCGTATTCATACGATCTTCGTTGTGCGTTTTAATTAATTGGATTGTTTCTTTATAGATTCCAGTACGAAGGTTTTGTAGATGTGTTTCCGGACATTCCTTTAACATGTCATCTAAGAAAAACAGTTCTTCAAATTCTATGAATTTTTTTAGAATACTCTTTTCTTTAATATCATTCAAGAAAATTTCGGATTGCCTAGTATTCCACCAATTAATAAACCAAGATTCGAGACTTTTCTTAAATGTGAAAGAGATACACCAGGGCAAAAAGACTATAGATGTAAGATATAGAAGGGGAATGAATGTTTTCTTTTTTGTCATTTTTCGTCTTTAATGAACTCAACTTCATCTCATTCGTCAACTCTATATGATAATAACCTTTCTATCAAGCATAAGCTCTATTACAAGTCATAGAGCTTATAGATAAATCTATATTCTATTCTCTCATTTTTTTTACTTTCAGTTCGGGAGTTAGTCCTTGCCTTGTTTAATTTAGAAAAAAGAATAGATAAATCGAATAAGAAATTGAAAGTCAATTCAAATGAAGAAAAAAAATTTTGTTTCGAAAGGATATCAATTGCTAAGATTCGAAGAAAAAATTATTACTTTTTATGAATACACCAAGGAGCACTTCGGGTTAGGAATATAATAGTCGGATTTCGAAATCAAATAACGTCCCATCTATAAAAATTGAAATATTTTGAAAAAAACTTTTTTTTTTTCAAAATATTTCAATAGGTACACCAAATAAATAGGACAATTCTTAAGCTTTTTGTGCAATTTAATTTCTAGTTAAGTCCAATTCTCATCAGTAAAAAAGTGGTACACCCAAAAATACAGATAATTCGCCAGCTTTATGTGCAATTTCTGACCCACTCAAATTATCTTCAATACGAGTCAAGGGAATAAACCCCTGTTCTATGGTTTCCAGATAAACGATACTCTCATAAGTAAGGGTACGAGTAAAAATACCCCCTTCTTTAACTCCTGTTATTATTCTGATGGATTGAAGCTCGTTCATAGGTATTTCGAGAATAATACGACGATTTTTTCCAGGAAATCCCCAACGAACAAAACGTACTTTTTTCTCTTTTTTATTGAAGATATCATAACCACCACCTACATCCCACAAAATAATCGACCACAAATAAAAACTAATAAAGAGACCCCCGATTCCATAAAAAGCCATCGTGGCCCCTTGTGGAATAAATGGAAAATAAATAAAGTCCGGAATAAATGGAAAATCACAAATTTCCTCAGAAACAAAGAAAAAATCCATACCAAGATAACTGGAAATTGCAACCAACAATAACCCCAATGAACCTAAAAAAATGATAAAGGCCCAAAAGAAATTGCTTAGTTTTCGAGACTCTGTCATAGAATATACCAGTACATATTTTGAGCGAAATACTATACCCATTACCCCCCTTTTTTTGAATTTAGTATTCTAATTAGTATTATAATTGGGGAATAAAAAACCCCAGAATTTGACTTTGTTTTCTTTGTTTCTAAAGTAACTTCCATCAACAGGCATTACTTTAATGTAAACCTTTAGGAGGAATTCATCGAATTGCTTCCATATCTAAAAAAAATATATGATATTTGTCCCTACTGATCGTATCTAAAAAATCTTGTTTTTTTGAATATGAAGAAATAAAGAAGCCATTGCAATTGCCGGAAATACTAGTCCTACTAGAGGAACAAAAATGGAAGGAAAGTTTATCATAAAATGGGTACCTCGATTTACTATTTGTACCTTATATATATTAATATATTATTCTTTTTTTTTTTCTTTTTTTCTTTTTTTATTCTTATTTATATTATTATATAAAGATAGTCTATAATCACTAGAATTCCTATATATTTATACTTAGTATATAGGAATTCTAGTGATTATAGCTAAGCCAATATATATATCATAATATACCCTTTTCTTATTCAAAGAATTTTTGGCTATGCCTTATCATTTTTAGTCAAAGAAAAGAAATTATGGAATTGAAATAACTCACTCAGAACCCCCTTTAAAAGATTACGCGGTACGATTGAATCAAATAAGCCCTTATGGAATAAATATTCAGCTGCTTGTGAACCTTCGGGTACTGCCTTATTCAATGTTTGTTCAATTACTCTTTTACCAGCAAATGCAATATAAGCATTTGGTTCGGCAATAATGATATCCCCCAACATGCCAAAACTAGCTGTCACCCCACCAGTAGTGGGAGATGTAAGTATGGATACATAGAATAACTTTTTATTTGTTTGATAATCATATAAAGCAGAAGAGATTTTAGCCATTTGCATCAAGCTCAAACTTCCTTCTTGCATACGCGCTCCTCCGGACGCACATACCAGAATAAGAGGTAAAAGTTGATTGGTAGCATATTCTACCAAACGGGTGATTTTCTCACCTACTGCGGATCCCATACTGCCCCCCATAAACTGAAAATCCATAATTCCAATTGCTACAGGAATACCATTTAGTTGACCTGTACCTGTTTGAACAGCCTCAGTTAATCCTGTTTTTCTTTGATAAGAATCAATACGATCTTTATAAGGTTCCTCTTCTGAATGAAATTCAATGGGATCCAGAGAAACCATGTCTTCATCCATAGGATTCCAAGTACCCGAATCAATCGAAAGTTCGATTCTATCTGAACTGCCCATTTTCAAATGATATCCACAGTGTTCACAAATATTCATTTTGGATTTAAAAAATTTTTTATAATTTAATCCATAACAATTTTCGCATTCAATCCACAAATGCTTATATTTTTGACTTTCATCGAGATTATTAGAACTTTCTCCTATAGTGGAATCACTATCATTTGTATCATTCGTACTAGTTTTTATACTAGAACTAGAATTATCGTTTTCACTACAATTTCTGCCCTTACCAAAAATGTAACTATAAAAATAACTCTCATTGTATTTGTCAATATCACCTAAAACGAAACTATCAATACAGATTTGAGAATGAAGATAACTATCAATGCAACTATTAATATTATTGTTCCAACTAAATTGAGTATCATACATGTAATGATCATCATCATTCTTAGAAACAGTATTAAGATAGCTAGAAAAAAAACCTTCCTGTTCACTTAGAAAAGAATGATCATTGTTAATCCCCAAAGTTTGATTTTCAATATCTAAATAGATGGAATAACTGTTCCTCTTATTATCCCTAACTAAAAAAGTTTTATCAGATAGGAAATCCTGGATGTTACTGGCACCTACTAAATAATCAAAATAACTGTAATTAGAATTGTCACTATCATTCCAACTATGAATTTTTTTATCTATATCGGTTAAAATTTTGGGGTCTTCGCTTAGACTGGTATTTTCAATAGGACCAAGCCTATCCATTGATTTACTTAATTCACATCTGTATTCTAACTTCCTATTAAACAACATAGAATTGAACCACCATTTTTCCATAGAGTTTTCCCTCTATTTACATAAAAATATAATGGATGTATAGTCATTGGATGAAGAATAAAATAATAGAAATATTTAATTTTGAATATTCTATCTCATGTATTTACTATAAAAAATGTATATAAATCAAATAACTAGGATTAGTAACTGAAAATAATAAAGAGCGAGTGGTTATTAAAAATAAATGATAATAAAATAAAAAAGAATAAGAAAAAAAAAAAAAATCACCTCATTGGGGGTAATCTATTTATAAGTCCAATTACTTCATTTAGTGACTATTTTTTTTTTTTTGCTTTTTCCTATATTCTATCTTTTATCTCTATACATTTTTTCATTTTGTTTTGAAGATCGATGAAAATTTCATTTATTTTTCTGGCTATAGAAAACTACATTCTATCATTCTATATAAACAACAAGAAATAATAAAAATTAGGTATGAATAGAACAAGAGAGCGGGGGGATAAAAGAGAAAAGAGTTTTATAAATATATATACAAGTCATCCGCACCCCCCTTGTTTATTTCATTAATTGAATTTCGTTTGTTGATTCAAGCTAAGTTCCATAAAAACACCTGCCCTTTTTGAAATATCCTGAACAGTTCCTGTAGGTTGAGCGCCTCGTTCAAGGAAATATAGAATAACAGGAATATTTAAATAGGTTTGATTCTTTATTGGATCATAAAAACCCACTTTCCGAAGATCTCTTCCCTCTCTTCGGGATCGAACATCGATTGCAACGATTCGATAAACGGCTCATTGGGATAGATATAGATAAATAATACACCCCCCCTAGAAACGTATAAGAAGTTTTATCCTCGTACGGCTCGAGAAAATCAAAAATTATATGTATGTAGAAAATTATGATGTCAAATAGATCAATAAAATCATCAAATCAATTAAACTATGACTTAAGTATTTTTCTTTCGTATTTTCTTTCTGAAAATAAAAACTCCTCATATTTATAACCCCATAACTCAAATAGGATAATTCTCAAATAACTAAAAAGAAAACAAAGCCTTTAGTAGCTAATTTCATTTATTGAGTGGTCTCTACTCCCCTTTCTTGTCCGTGTTTCGTTTCTTTAGAATTTATTTTTTAGAATTTTTGATAATAGAATTGATGAGACAATTTGAAAATGGTATTTACTTGTTCCATGATCTTTTAGCTTTTCTTTGAATCATTGGGTTTAGGCATTACTTCGGGAATCTTAAATCTTTTCAAAAATGGCAGCAACATACCATTTTTTCTCTCTCTGAAAGAATCATACAAATAGAAGGTTAATTCCTGCGGATACGCTTTGGATCAAAACAGTTTTACTAATTCCAACCATTTTTTTTGAACCTTGCTCAAATTGGATCCTTTCGATTTTTCTATCAAATCAAAAATATACTTACGAAGTTTTTCTAACTTATTAATTTTCACTAACCTTAGATACTTGCCCCTGAGAAATGAATAAACTCGAGCTCCATCATGTACTATTTACATCATCAACTCCTTTCCCGTCCCCAAAACAATAAGTTCTAGTGGAACAGAACAAACGATGTCGAGTCAAGAGCATGTTCATTTCTCTATACTAGAAAAAATGGCGGATGTAAGAATCCACAGCTAATCTAATCATGTCTTTCAAGTCGCACGTTGCTTTTTACCACATCGTTTCAAACGAAGTTTTACCATAACATTCCTTTAGCTTGGATCCAGTATGTAATTGATTCAATTATGGAATCGTGAATAGTCATTGATTCAATCGATACATAATAATCTATCCTTTTTACGTCTCGGTTTTTCTTCTATATAAGAAAAACTTTTTTTAAAGTAAAGACGTAAATTAAAATTAACTCGGTATTGTATCAATATATTTTCTACTCTATTTTTAGAATTTGTAAAGTAGAAAAATGGGAATTTAAAAATATTAGAAAAAAAAAAAGAAAAATAAATATGAAAAAATTATAAAATTATAATAGATATATATAATGAAATGATTACATTAAAACAACAATTACACAAAAAAGAAAGTAAAAAAAAAACTCGACTTGTTTTTGAATCTACCTATTCGAAAGCAAGTCGATTTAGATTAGAGACGAATAATTCAAAAAAGGGGAGATAATTTAAATTCTGATATACAATCTGTATTCCAATATGATATACATTATAAATGGATATGCTCTGGGACGGAAGGATTCGAACCTCCGAATAGCGGGACCAAAACCCGTTGCCTTACCACTTGGCCACGCCCCATTTTCGATTTTACACTAATAAACACTATTATTGATATTGGTTGTTCGTCAATTCCAGTTCAAAAATTTCTATAGAAAAATTTGTTGCTAGTATTTTTATATGCGTATCTACATATCTATCTATATCTATCTATATCTATATATAGATAGGATAAGACTAAATTTATTGATCATTACGTACAATTCAATTAAGATATTGTATAGAAGTAAGATTTCTTCGATTTTTTTATTTCAGAATAAAAAGATTTTGAACTGGATAAGTTCAAATCAAAGAAGGATTTTGGAAGGTTTTATCTTATTTGATTCATTTTTTTTTAGTTTGATTCCATTTTTTTTAGTTTGATTCATAAATTAATATTAATTTTCATTTTTATTGTATTTTATATATATATAAAATACAATAAAAATGAAAATTCTAATTCAAAAAAAAACAAAAATAATTTTTATTTTCTTAAAGAACAAAATGTTTGTTATGCTTAATATCTTTAATTTGGTCTGTATTTGTATTCACTCCGTCCTTTATTCAAGTAGTTTTTTCTCGGCGAAATTGCCCGAAGCCTACGCTTTCTTGAATCCAATTGTGGATATTATGCCAGTAATACCCGTACTCTTTTTTCTTTTAGCTTTTGTTTGGCAAGCTGCTGTAAGTTTTCGATGAGATCTGTAATTTGAGTAATGTCTTAAAAAAAATTCAGAATTTATCAGAAAACTAAAATTCGAACATTTTAACAATTTATAAGATCAAATAAGTCTTACAGTGTGAATTATCGATTCCAATATTGACATTTTAGGATATATACGAAAAAATACGGAACATATCATCATCTACGTTTTGCCAATTGAGAAATCCTAATCCTATTATTCGATTTAAGCCCATTACCAATATAATACCTAGATTACAGATATGAAAGAGGATTTTTGGTAAAAGTAATTATTGATAATTTGTAATAAAAGACTCGACTCTTACTACAAATCCATTTTCGAAACTTATCTTATATATCCTCAAAAAAACTTCATTTTTTAGAAACTTAGTATTAAAAGAAACAAAATGTGTTGTAATATAAGAGAATCTATTCTCTTTCTTTGTCGTTTTTTAATTATCTTGGAGATTTTATAATGCTTACTCTAAAACTATTTGTTTACACGGTAGTGATATTCTTCGTTTCTCTTTTCATCTTCGGATTCCTATCTAACGATCCGGGACGTAATCCAGGGCGTGAAGAATAAGAAAAAAAGTGGATTCTGTGTTTTTCTTGCTTGTGCTGGATTTTGAAATATTTTTAGGATTTTCTCTATTTTAACATCTTTAACTAGTAAATAAAAAAAATCAACTAGTAAATAAAAAAAATCAAACAAACAAGGAAAACAAAAAAGTTCAAAAAAAAATATCAAATTATCAACGGAAACGGAAAGAGAGGGATTCGAACCCTCGGTACAAAAATTTGTACAACGGATTAGCAATCCGACGCTTTAGTCCACTCAGCCATCTCTCCCCAATTGAAAAATAGAATTACTTTGTTTATGTTATATCACATAAACAAGAAGAGCAAAAAATGGAGCTTGAAAAAAAAGACTTCTTTTTATCTTATTTTTTATCTTATCTATTTTTTTTTCTATTTGATTTCTATTCCTTATTATATATTCTTCTATTTTATAGTTTCCTTTTTTCTTTTTCTACAGCCAAAGAGCCCGGCCAGTACCTAGTCGGGCTCTTTTTATTCCCATGAATAAGAATGATTGATTTATTTGAATGTATTTTATTCGAAAAAAATACTTGTAATTTAAACACGATCAAACATAAATAAGAGATACAGATTGATTCCTATGATATAAAACCAAAATAAGATAATATCAAAATGTCCTTTTTTATTTTATGGCTCCTTCTATTTTTTTCTGGTAACGTAAGTTTTATATTAAATTATATATATGATATGTTAAAAAAATATGTTAATAAAAAAAAAAAACACCTTCAGCAAAAACAAAATCCAAAAATGTAATTCACCCCGTTTTTCAAATTTCATTAGAAGATCCTCTAATGAAACATGTCAATACTCGAATTATTAGAATATTATGCCCCTCTATTTCTTTATTTATTTTGTCTGATTGCTTTGTTCGACAAAAGATACAATAATTGTATTGTAGCGGGTATAGTTTAGTGGTAAAAGTGCGATTCGTTCCATGGACCCCTAAATAGTTAAGGGATCCCCCGTTTGATTCATATCCCGATCAAAAACTTTATTTCTTACTTAAAGGGAATCCTTTATACCTTCAATGAATGATTTGCGGTATAATATACATTATCGTAATTTGTATACAAGAAGAATCAATTCTAAATTGACAAATTGAGTTCTAAAATTATGAAACATAAGTTTTTGGAATTGGATCTATAATCCGAATTTTTTTGAGTATGACGAAAGGATCGATGGAAAGAGATATAGAAAGTTTATTTCTAATCGTAACTAAATCTTCCATTTTTTTGTTTTGTATAGTAGAGATTGAAGCAAAATAGCTATTAAACGATTATTTTAGTTTACTAGAGACATCGACATTTTTTTAGCTCGACGGAAATTTTATTCTTTTCCTAAAGATTCTATTAAATAGAAATAGAGAACGAAGTAACTAGAAAAAAACATAGATTATTAGAATACTGCTCTTCTAGAGGGATCATCTAAAAAGCAAGATGTTTTAAACTTATTCATACAAAACAAAAAGGCTGACATAGATGTTATGGGTCAATTTTTTTATTTTCCATCTCTTAATTTTTTCCGTAAAGGAGCCGAATGAAACAAAAGTTTCACGTTCGGTTTTGAATTAGAGACGTTAAATTTAAATCAAAATGATGAATCAACGTCGACTATAACCCCTAGCCTTCCAAGCTAACGATGCGGGTTCGATTCCCGCTACCCGCTTATAGTCTCTATTTATTCTATTTGAATCTATCTTTTTTATTATAGAATGAATCTAGA